CCCAGAGCTCCTTGTAATGCTTGTTGTAAAACCCTTTGTTGGACTTGATTAATCGCCCTTTCTTGTTCAAAATGAATGGTTTCATTTTTGTAATTTTCGAATTGTTCCAAAGTTGTATAAATTGAATTAATTAAATTCCATTTTTCTCGTTCTATCTCGGAATAACCATTCACTCGAAACCGATCTGCTTCCATTTCTACTTTCCTTAAACGGGCCCGGGCTTTTTCCAGCTGTTCAATGGCTGTTTCCCGTAGTTCTTCTGAATTTCGAATAGTTCTCACGATTCTCTGTTTTCGATTATCTAATAAATCACTTAATGAAAGTAGATTCTCTTTCCATTCATTTCAAAATGTCTATGATCTCTTCCCGAACCAAACATGAATCTTTCAATTCATTTGGCTCTCACACTCAATTCCTTATAGGAAATTCCCCCATATTTATTATGGAATGAGCCTATCCTCTTTTCTCTATTTCTAAAAATCTTGAAAATTATTATCAATACAAGACCCAAATATTTGGAGGACTCTTCTGACCAAACAAATAATTGTCAGCAAAGTTGTTTTTTTTTTTTTCTTGAAATCCAAAGAATTCTGATTAATTTATACGTAGGTCATCAATTCCGCATTGTAGAAAAGTAGAAACGGAGGCGTTAAACAAAACACCTTTTTTCCTATTTTTCATCATAAAGATAATTCAAGTCATTTTATCGACACAAGTCATTTTATCGAGATGAGTGTTCTATATCGAAAAAATTCGAATTTCCCTATTAACATAGTGGTAGAAAGAATACTAGACTGCGTCGAAACTTCAAACTCGTTAGCTTTAACCCTGGTAATGTTCCAAAATTCTTGGTTGATAGAGAATCAAAGTAGATTTACCACTGAATCGCGAAATGCTATGGTTCTTAACTATTTTTTTCGTTATTTAGTAAGAAGTCATTCGCCGGATCATGCACATTTTCCTAGTTATAACAAAAAAAGTGCAGTTGGTTGGATCCAATCTATTCTTTGAAATAAACAACTCGCACACACTCCCTTTCCAAAAAAAATCAATACACCTAGCACTGCACTTAGATTTATTAGATTTGTTGCTAAAATATCGGTATCAAACCCGAAACTTCCGGCGGATGGCCAGGAAATGAAGCAAAGAAAAGAATCGGTTATATTTTTCATATGATCGCATCTCCTCTTATGGATAGACTAATTTTCTTTCTACGATTCCAAGTTTTTTTTATTCGTTTTTGTATATGATAGTTTATTCTATAATCGAATTATTTAATATGAATATATTGACTTATTCTATTTTTATTCTTACTAATAATGAATATTAGTAAGAATAAAAAGATACTAAGAAGACTATTCTATTCTATATTTTGAATTGGTTAGTCAATTGAAAGATTCCCTAGAAGAATCATACTTCTTAGAAGTAAATACTAGTTCTTATGTAAATTGCAAAATACTTAGTTGTTTTCAACACTTTCTAAATAAAAAGGGGGGTCCTTGGACTAAAGAAAGGGACGGAAGAAGGCAAATCAGTATGTTAATCCTAATGAAAAAAAATTGTAGGAGTAAAATCGAAATAGAACAAGAGCAGCAATAGAATTAGCAAGAGCAGCAACGAAAATCCATGGAAAAAAACAATATGTATTATATTTCATAAATATTAAACAAAAGGATTGGCAAATAAAAGCGCTAATGCTACAACCAGCCCATAAATAGTTAAAGCTTCCATAAAAGCCAGACTAAGTAATAAAGTACCCCGTATTTTGTCCTCTGCTTCCGGTTGTCTCGCAATCCCTTCTACAGCTTGCCCTGCAGCTGTGCCTTGACCAATTCCAGGTCCAATAGAAGCAAGCCCGACGGCCAACCCAGCAGCGATAACAGAAGCAGCAGCAATCAGTGGATTCATGATAAGTTTCTCCTATTCCAAATAAAATAAAGAAATAGTTAATAATATAATCAACAAAAAATATATGACTTAATTATTTCATTCTTCATATTTATCTTTATCTAGTCGAAGTGTAATTCAAAATTTCAAACTGAAGAATTTTGATTGAATTATCTCAATTACTTCGATATTTACTTTTTTCGTTTCTACCCTTGTAGTTTTTTGTGAATACATACAATTTTGGGTCTTATCTTACATTTATTTGAAACCTTTCTTTTTCTTTGATTTCATTTTTCTAGTCATTTTATATTCAATTCACAATTCCAAGAGATGGAAGGGCTCTTTTTTTTGAATCCCTACCTAAATTTAGTAGCAGGACAAATTTAGATAGTCATATATAACTAATGAATATCTACTATGACATATACATGTGTTTGTTCCATACCGTAAACCAATTCGTTGTATCTTCGATTCAATCGTATTCGAGAATCATTCTTGGAAATCCCCAGCTGTCTTATAACGATTAGATTATATATACGCCTAGTTCGACCCCCTCACCCTTTTTTTAATTGAATCTCTATTTTTTGTTTAATTCCCTGGTAATTGTTTTCATTTTATTTATACTTTTTGATTGTTATGAAAACTTTTCAAAATTTCTTTGGATTTTTGGATTTATGTTCCTTAAGTAGATTATCGCGAGCCAGTCGCGGTCTAAAATCCTATTTTGATAACTAGTCAATGATGCCCTTCCATGGATTCACCTATATACGCCGCAGCTAAAGTAGCGAAAATAAGAGCTTGAATACCGCTTGTAAATAATCCAAGGAACATAACAGGGATAGGAACTACTAAAGGTACTAACGAAACAAGAACAACAACTACTAATTCATCCGCTAATATATTTCCGAAAAGTCGAAAACTAAGCGATAAGGGTTTTGTGAAATCTTCTAAGATGTTAATCGGTAAAAGGATTGGCGTTGGTTGGATGTATTTACCAAAATAGGCCAATCCTTTTTTTGAAATACCCGCATAGAAATAGGCTACTGACGTAAGTAAAGCTAATGCAACAGTAGTATTTATATCATTTGTGGGTGCAGCTAACTCTCCATGAGGTAACTTGATAATTTTCCAAGGCAAAAGGGCCCCTGACCAATTCGAAACAAAAATAAATAGAAACAGAGTTCCAATAAACGGAACCCATGGACCATATTCTTCTCCAATCTGAGTTTTGCTCACGTCTCGAATGAATTCAAGGACATATTCAAAGAAATTCTGACCAGACGTGGGAATAGTTTGCGGATTTCTAACAACTAGAATGGTTGAAATTAATAAGATAGCAATTACAACCCAAGAGGTAATAAGTACTTGAGCATGCACTTGAAAATCCCCTATTTGCCAATAGAAATGTTGACCTACTTCCACAGCAGATATATCATAGAATCTGTTTAATGTGTTGATGTAACATAATAGAACATTCATATTGCCCTGCCCTCTAAAATAAAAAAAGATAACTTGAAAGGGAATTATTTTGATTCAACCATTTCCTTATTTTACTTTGATTTTCGATTTTGAATACCTACTAATCAAAAAATATTTCTTTTTACACAATTTTGTAATGCTATAATAACCAATTCCAAAAATCTATGACCGCCCAACCAAATCTAAAAATTGATTTATCTTATTATTAATCAATAATTTCGTATCTAGCTAGAACGACCCTCACAAATTGCAAAAACTAATTTGTTAAGAATGAATCGGATGGAATCTATAGCATCATCATTAGCCGGAATCGAAAAATCTGCAAGATCTGGGTCACAATTTGTATCGATTAAACAAATCGTTGGAATTCCCAAAGTGATACATTCTTGAAGAGCCGTATATTCTTCTTGCTGATCAACGATTATTACAATATCAGGTAACCCTGTCATATATTTGATACCCCCTAGATATGTTTCCAAATGAGATAATTGTCTCTTCAACATAGCGGCATTTCTTTTTGGAAGAGAGTTCAGTCTACCCGTCTTTTGCTCCGTTCTCAAGTCCCTGAACTTACGAAGTCTCGTTTCTGTAGTATACCAATTCGTTAACATACCTCCGAGCCATTTTTTATTAACATAATGACATCGAGCTCTTATTGCAGCCCGTGTTACTGAATCGGCTGCTTTTTTTTTGGTACCAACAATTAAAAATTGTTTTCCTTTGCTTGCTGCATAAAAAGCCAAATCACAAGCTTCTGATAAAAAACGAGCAGTTTTAGTAAGATTTGTAATATGAATACCTTTACGTTTTGCCGATATAAAAGGTGCCATTCGAGGATTCCATTTCCTAGTATCATGGCCCAAATGAACCCCAGCTTCCAACATCTCTTCAAAAGTTATGTTCCAATATCTTTTTGTCATTTATCCCCACACTTTCTTTGTTTAAAAAAAAAATGAAAAAAAAAAAAAGAGAGACCGAGTATCCTGAAATAGCAATAAATAATTGTTCCGATGGAACCTTCTCTTTTATAGACGATCGGCCGGTAATATAGAATCAGGCCATTCTTTGATTTCTATTTGTTATTATTTTTTATTATACTTTAATTACCAAATCAAATGACTGCATTGAAAGATTTCAGGGGATGAGTCGAATCCGCTTTTAGGAAGCATTGAATCCTATATTTCGAATGTATCACATAAATTCTTTGAAATGAGAAAAATCAAATAATTTTCTGTGATGGAACAAAAGATTTCTAATTTCTACTTCGAATAATTTTTTTTTCCGGGTAATCTTGTTATGTTGCCTTGACCGTGAACGGTGCATTATTCTTTTGAATCCGGTACCAACGGGTATCATTCCCCCTAAAACAACATTCTCTTTAAGACCTTTCAACCAATCAATACGACCCCGAAGAGCGGCTTTTGTTAAAACTCTAGCAGTTTCTTGAAAACTCGCTTCGGATATGAAACTTTGAGTATTCAGAGATGTTTTTGTTACTCCCAATAATAAAGCTCGATAACAAATTGCTTCTTCCAAGGCACGCCCCGTTCGTTCTGCTCGCAATAATCCAATTAGTTCGCCAGGTAAAAATACATTAGACATTCCATCTTCTGAAACCAAGACTTTGGATGTTATTTGACGCACAATAATCTCGATATGTCTATTATCGATGTGTACTCCCTGGGATCGATAAACCTTTTGGATTTTATTAACCAAAGAAATACGACTTTGAGCTATAGTTAACTCAGCACCAATCAAGAATCCCCAAGGAATGTCGAGAATTTTTGTTATACACTCGTTCCAAGCATCAATTCTTTTTTCTAGATTCATGGATATTGAATCAATCGAACGTATTTCGAATATCTGTTCCACTTTTGGAAGACCTTGTGTTATATCACTGGATCTAGATTTTTCATATATGAATGTAAATAAAATATCTCCTTGAGAAAGGATCTGCCCATAATGGCCGTGAATGGTTGTTTCTGGAGTCGCCAAATAAGGATTAGCCGATCTTATTATTACAGAATCCATTTGAACTGTTATAACTTGACCCGATTTTAGTTTTAGGTGTGGTCCATTTTTCATTTGAGCTATACATATATTTTCACAAATAAATTGTCCAAGACTTATTATTGTAAACGTTTTTTCACAAGAAAAATGATGGAGAAAAAACCAATTCAAATGGAATGGATTCAAAACGATATTACTGTATAGATCGGGTTTACAAATTTTCTCATTTTCGTCCATGAAATAATATTTCATTACTTGAAAAATTTCCGTTAATTTGTCAAGTTGCAAATTTTTCATTATTGAGATCTGATTATGAGTTATTAAATGATAAAGTGAATAAAAATTCGCAACTTGAAGGGCTATTCCTAAAGGGCCGAACGCATTCTTATTATTAATTGAAATAATAGGATCTTTTTTTATCCCATTGTGAGATTTTACATTGTTGAATGGTCTCATTTGAAAACAATTAGATGATGACAAAATTATCCAAGATCGGCATTCTTTATTTCTATTCAACAACATACGAATAGTTCCGTGATTTTGGCTAAGTGATTGTTGAATTTTTCCCTTGGAATGAATAGAAAAAAATGGATTGATTCGATCCGATTTATTATCCCCAATCAATCCTAAACCAGATGGGTCATTTCTTTTTCTGATATATGAAGTATTCGATTTTACTAAGTCAATTCTTAGAAAATACTCAATCAAACCATTTGTACTTACTTCAATAAAGGAAGCGGGGGCCTCCTCAATCGAAGAACTTTTTTTGCCGTCATCCCAATTGAGGACTAAATAAGTCCGAACTAATGGAATCCTTGTGTCGGAAATTCCCCGAATGGATTTTCCATTTCCATAAATAGAATTGACTCCATTTCTATAAATAGAATTGAGAACTTTTAGTTCCAGATTATCCTTTTCCTGGAATAGATCTTGGGGAAAAAGTTTTACACAATGGATACTGTCCCGTATTTCATATAAAATTACAGGTCGAACCAAAACTAAATATTTTGTTTTCTTTTTTTTGGTAGTTGCGATCCATTGGACATAGATCCAATTTTGAATTTTGTTTGATTCCTTGCATTTTTTTTTTTTTACCGTTCCGGGTGGTATCAAGATGGAACTGTGTCTTGATATCTTATCAATCTCTCCGGGAAAATGGAAATTTCCAGAAAATATTTTTAATTCTATTTTTTTTTTTTTCTTTTCTAATCGGACCAATCCGCCTACTCGACTTCTTATATTGAAAGTGATTGGTGTTCCTATTCCAACAAGACTATTATTCCGTACCATTAGGGAAGAAGATTTGGGTAAAATATGCACTTCTTCGGGAATCAAAAAAAATGAATCTACTTGAATTTGATATTTTGGCTTTAATTCTTTGATTCCTCGATACTCAATGAAATCTTCTTTTTGAGAAATGGAATGAATTCCTATCGTTCTATATTTAGTAATTCCTGAACTATGTCTTCGGTATTGAAGATGATCAAAATAAGCAAAAATATTATTTCTATGAAAAATACCATTGATAGGTATTTCAATGGAGACACCGGAAGGGGACATTAGTTCGTTCTTTCGTTCTTGAATCGATTGGAATGAAAATGGAATAAGAAATCGATTTCTTCGCCTTTTCGCCAAGAAATCAAAAGTATCGTGAAAAATAGCGGGATACATTAAATAAGAATGATCCGTATATATGATTTGATTAAATATTGAATAATCGCTAATCCACTTTTCTTTTGTACCAAAAGTATTGAAACGAAATAATTTATGTTTTACTTGATCATTCCTTTCTAAAAGATTCGAAATATTTGTTTTTCCATTCGAAAGTGAATCCATGGTAATTTGATCTTGATCCTTGCGAAGTAAAAAATGGATTGTATTAGACCTGCACGACTTTCCTGACAATATCCATAAATGACTTGTTTTTGGTAAGATATGTACATTACTATAGATAAATTCTGATGCATGGTACACATGGGTACTCCAATGCATTTCCCCGTCTGAGTCAGAATAAATATGTTTTCGAACCCGCTCTTTCAAATTCAAAGTATATGTTCCCGCGCCGATCTCCGCAATCACTTGTTCTGATTTTACATATTGATCATTTTGAACTAATAGAAAACTTTTTGGTGGAATAATGACGTTATGTATAATATCGTCACTTTCAATAGTTACATACAAGTCTATATTACATATAAAAGCAGGATATCCATGACGTGTACGTGTAGGGTGAACTAAATCCTCATTCAATTTTATCTTTCCATTCGAGGGGGCTCGCACATATTCAGCAGTACCCCCTGTGAATACTCCACCAGTATGAAAAGTTCTTAATGTTAGTTGAGTTCCCGGTTCTCCAATAGATTGACCAGCAATAATCCCTACAGCTTCTCCCAATTCTACCAGGTCCCCATGAATAGGACTCCGCCCATAACACAATCGGCAGATCCAAGACGTATTCCTACAGGTAAAGGGGGTTCGAATAAATATTGGTTGTGTTTGAAAAGTTATGAATCGATTGATAAGTCCAATTCCAATATCTTGATTTCTAACGACAATGCACCGTGAACCTATATATATATTGTCTGCTACTACACGACCAATTAATGTTTGTATCAAAATTCTTTCTGGCATCATTCCATTTCGGGTGTTTACAGAAATCCCACGGATGGTACCGCAATCTGTTCGCCGTACAACAATGTGTTGAACCACTTCAACAAGTCGACGTGTAAGATATCCAGCATCTGCTGTTCGTACAGCAGTATCTACAACCCCTTTACGGGCTCCGTAGCAAGAAATTATATATTCTGTTAAAGACAGTCCTTCACGTAAATTGCTTTGAATGGGTAAATCAATCATTTGTCCTTGTGGATCTGACATTAATCCTCTCATTCCGACTAATTGGTGTACTTGAGATGCATTTCCTCTAGCTCCTGAAAAAGACATTATATAGACTGGATTAAAGGGGTCAGTCATCCTAAAATTGGGATTCATTTGTTGTCGCAAATATTCGCTTGTAGCATACCATATTTCAATGGATTGGCGTAATTTTTCTACCGCATGGACATTCCCATAATGATTCTGTTTTTCCAAAACGGAACTTTGTTTTTCAGCATCTTGGACTAGCCATCCTTTAGAAGGTATTGTTAAAAGATCATCAATTCCTAATGAAATAGATGTAGCAGTAGCTTGATGGAATCCTAGAGTCTTTACTTGATCCAGGATGTATGATGTATATGCCATTCCGAAATGATCTATTAATCTGCTAATAAGTCGTTTAATGGCAGTTCCACCTATCACGTTATTGTGAAAGACTAGATTGGCCCGTTCTGCCATAAGTACCTCCATATTCCACTCAGTGGTATTCGGTTCGACGACAATGGATTTGAGTGAATGATTGGAAAACTCCCTTTTCTTTCTGTTTATTCACGTAGAAAATTGAAAAGATGCTATCTCTTTTCATAATACCTCGGGTGCTAATGAAACTATTTTAGTAAAATTTAACTGTCTCAATTCTCGGGCTATTGCGGAAAAAATTCGAGTTCCTTTTGGATTTCCTTGTTTATCAATTAGCACTGCTGCGTTATCATCATACTTTATTATTATACCATTACGACGTTTTAGTTCTTTACAGGTACGTACAATTACAGCTCTGATGACTTGAGATCTTTCTAAAGATGAATTTGGCACTGCTTTTTTTATTACAGCAACAACAATGTCACCAATAAAAGCATACCGTCGATTACTAGCTCCTATGATTCGAATACACATCAATTCGCGCGCTCCGCTATTATCGGCTACATTTAAATAGGTTTGAGGTTGAATCATATCCTTTTTTCTTATCTTTCAGTAAAAAAGTGGAAGTCAAAAAAATATTCTGTGTTCAAAAAAAAAGAAACGGAGAATTGCCTTTTTTCATACTAAAGACCTCTTTCTTTCGTTCTAATGATTATTTGGAAAGAATGAATTGAGTTCGTATAGGCATTTTGGATGCCGCTATTGAAATCGCCTTTCTAGCGATATTTTCTGGGACCCCTCCCATTTCATAAAGTATTTTGCCGGGTTTAACGACAGCTACCCAATATTCGGGCGATCCTTTTCCCGAACCCATACGCGTTTCGGTAGGTCTTACTGTAACAGGTTTGTCTGGAAATATGCGTACCCATATTTGTCCACCCCGGCGAACATTTCGTGACATTGCCCGTCGACCCGCTTCTAGTTGTCTAGATGTGATCCAAGCGGGCTCAAGTGCCTGAAGAGCATATTTTCCGAAGCAAATTTTATTACCGCGAGAGGCTTTTCCTTTCATTGTTCCTCTATGATGTTTGCGGAATCTCGTTCTTTTTGGGTTATAGTTGATGGTTATTTCTCAATTCCATCTCTATTCCAGAACCGTACATGAGATTTTCACCTCATACGGCTCCTCGCAAATAAATCGATTGAAAAATTTCTAAATTCCAAAAAATCCACATTTTCGCGGGCGAATATTGACTCTCTGATTATCAATTGAAGATGGTCAAAAATGTTGGGTTAGTCCACAACTCCTCAAAAAACAATGAATTCTTGTTCTTAGTTCCTTCCGCCATCCCATCTAATGAATCAGTAAGATTTCTAATTTGAATAGAATCTTTTGTATTCACAGGTTCCGTCGTTCCCATCGCTTTTCGATTTATGGTTAGGTCTAAATTCTACAATGGAGCCTCTTTAATAAGATCATTTTTTTTTTTTGAAATTTTCTTATTTTATTCTTTTTTGTTGAATCAACCTTCTCAGTTTTCTTGATTCGTGGCTCTTGATTCGTTTATTCTAATATGCAACCATATATGGATGAATTTGGAATATTGATGCTTTATTACACTACTTTTTATGAGATGACCCATAGACCTTTACATAGTAGAATTCTATATCATTGATATCCTTTTTCTATCGTTCTTTCACCCCTTCATTTATCTGTATATTCTTATTGCTTTACAACTAATAATCTGAATTTTTGATTTCAGTTGCTATAATTATATCACCACATAGATCCTTATTTTTATTTTAGATTTTGGCGGTTCTTTATATCCAGATAATGGGAAGCGATGAGTAGGTTTTTTATAGTAATTAATTCTACGAATTTTTGTAGAAATTGAAACACTCTAAAAAAAAAACCAACGAGTCACACACTAAGCATAGCAACTCCTTCATTCTAAAATGATTAATTCATTTTTTTTTTTATTCAATCTTCCAAATTTTTTCATTTCTTCTTTGAGAATAAGAATGTAGTAAGAATTCGTCATTTTTTGTTTTATCAAAAGATGGAACGTTATAAGGGAAAGTTTATTAGTCGTTGTTTAGAAGTTTTTGAAATATCCAAATTTTGATTCCGAATACCCCCCAAAAAGTTACAACTGGAAAGGAACAATAATCAATTTTAGCTCGAATGGTTTGTAGAGGAACCCTACCTTCTCTGGTCCATTGGACACGTGCCATTTCTTTTCCGTCCATACGTCCCGCAATTTGTATTTGAACTCCTTTTGTATCTGCCTTTTCAGCTAATTGAACACCTTTTTTCATTGCTTTACGAAACGAAACTCTATTCCGTAATTGTTTGCCTAAAAATTCTGCAAGAATCTGAGCGTTTCTATAAAGATTTGGACGTCGAAGTTTTTTAATTTTAAGCTTGATTTCTCGGTTCACACAATTTACTTTTTTTTGCACATGAGTCTTTAATTGTTTGATTCTTAGAGCCTTAACCTTTTTTTTTAATAAGTCTGGAAGTCCCATATAGATTATCACTTGAATCCGATCGATTCTTTTTTTAATCTTTATTCGTCCCATTCCATAGCCAGAGATATCTGGGTTGAATTCAAAGGATGGGTGTATCGTGTTTTCTATATAATCAATGATACAATATCGTATCATTTTATCTTCTTTTACATTCTCGGAATAAATTCTTGGTTGTGCAAACCAAATAGAATAATGACTTTGAGTTGCACCAAGTCTGAAACCAAGCGGATGTATTTTTTGTCCCATAACCCCTCACCACTCTATATCAAATGATACGTCTTATTTGTCGACTTTTTTATCTATATCTTTTTTTTATTAAACTTTATATATCTTTTTTTTATTAAACTTTATATATCTTTTTTCTTTTTCTGCTGCAGAATAAAGCAATTCAAAAAAAAATAGAATAAGATGCCCAACTCCATAAAGCACAAGTTCGATTATCATAACCCTTTCCATTTTTGAATATTATTAATTACCATTCACGCTTTGTGTTGTGACTAGACACAAATATTTTTTGAACAAAGGGTTCTATTTCTCTATATTGGTTCTATTTTCACAAAAAAATGAAATCCGTTTTTTGGATTGCAGAATAATACAATTCTTTTTGAGTAATTTCTTAATTAATTGTCATTAATGACGATTACTAAACGTAGGTTTAGGTAAAAATCAATGTCAACGAAATGTAGGTTAAATTCATTAATGACGATTACTAAATGTAGGTCAAAATGAATGTGAACCAAATGTGGGTTAAAATGAATGTTAACGACGAGATCTATTATCATTTTTCGCAAAGCCTCGGAAGTTTCGAGTAGGTGAAAATTCTCCCAATTTATGGCCTACCATACGATCTGTTATATAAATAGGTAAATGCTCTTTTCCATTATGGATAGCAATGATATGCCCAATCATTGTAGGTATAATGGTAGATGTTCTGGACCAAGTTTTTATTATTTCCTTTTCTCCTTTTGTGTTAAGCTTCTTTATTTTTCTTAATAAATGATTTGCTACAAAAGGATTTTTTTTTCGTGAACGTGTCATAGTTTTCCTCTTATAATTTCTAAAAAAGTGAATTTTTTCTCTTATATTTCAAATTTGAAAATATAGAATCTCTAAAAAAAGAAAATCATATAATGTCAAAGACGAAGAAACAAATTCTATTTTCTCTACGCTCCACTATTTACTACGGCGACGAAGAATCAAATTATCACTATATTTATTCCTTTTTCTAGTTCTTCGTCCAAGTGCAGGATAACCCCAAGGAGTTGAGGGTTTTTTTCTACCAATTGGGGCCCTCCCTTCACCACCCCCATGTGGATGGTCTACAGGGTTCATAACTACCCCTCTTACTACAGGACGCTTGCCTCGCCAACGTTTAGCTCCGGCTCTGCCCAAACTTTTCTGGTTTACCCCAACATTCCCTACTTGTCCGACTGTTGCTGAGCAGTTTTTTGATATCAAACGGACCTCTCCAGAAGGTAATTTTAATGTTGCTGATTTACCCTCTTTTGCAATCAGTTTCGCTACAGCACCCGCTGCTCTAGCTAATTGTCCACCCTTTCCAAGTGTTATTTCTATGTTATGTATGGCCGTGCCTAACGGCATATCGGTTGAAGTAGATTCTTCTTTTTGATCAATCAAAACCCCTTCCCAAACTGTACAAGCTTCTTCCAAAGCATACGGCTTTCTGGATGTAGATTCTAATATCTATATAGCTGCATCTTATATATCGTTTATTTCGTAGATTATATATGACATAACGAAGTACCATACCACATGAGTGGATATATAATCTACGAATCCAAATCTTCCGAATGACTCATGTTATGATCTTCTACATCCTAGGTCTTTCTGTTCCGTTCCTTCATCTGGCTTATGTTCTTCATGTAGCATTCAGACCGAATGACTCTATGAAATTACGTTGCTACTTACACCTAGTACGGGTAACGTAGGAGACATTTCTATTTTTTCCCGGGGGAATCCTTAGAATTACCACTGCTTCGCTTTCAATTTGCCTTTGACCATCAAATGAAATGTGAATAATCCGTGTCTTCCCCTTATTTGAAACGAGGAGCGCTTCGTGTTCTGTCGGTGCTTGAAACAATTTTGTCTTCTCCATATTACTATATCTCTAGGGTCAATAATTGTATATTAGGAACTACTGAACTCAATCACTTGCTGCCGTTACTCTTCAGTTTTCTGTTGAAGTCTATCCTGTAGAGGTACTCCAATTGGATAAGGGATCGATTTCTAGGTTTCGCCATAAACCTAATTGGTTACTTCCAATTACGTAAATCAATAGTTCAAACCGCACTCAAAGGTAGGGCATTTCCCATTTTTATAGGAACTTCTGTACCATAAACAATGGTATCTCCAATTATAGCCCCTCTGGGGTGTAAAATATATCTTTTCTCACCATCCCCATAGTGTATGAGACAAATGTGTGCATTTCGATTAGGGTCATATTCTATAGTTATGATTCTACCATATATGTCTTTTTCATTGCGTCGAAAATCAATTTTACGGTATAGACGCTTATGACCTCCCCCTCTATGCCCTGCGGTAATGATTCCTCTAGCATTACGCCCTTTACCACAATGATGCTGTCCAGAAATCAAACGATTTCGTGAATTGGATTTCACTTGACTGTTTACGGCTCCATTGCGTGTGCTCGGGCTCGAAGTTTTGGATAAATGTATCGCCATGTTATTAAGTAAGTGTATTTTTATTTAAGTTCTTTTCTTTCTAAGAGGTGGAATAGAATAACCCGGTTCAAGCGTAATGATCATACGTTTGTAATGCATTGTATGTCCCATAATAAATAGGTCGCATTCTTCTACCCGGGAGTCCATGACTATTCATAGCTATTACCCTGACACCAAAGAAGAGTTCCACCCAATGTTTTATTTCTGTCCTAGTTGATCCTGATTCGACATGAAAAGTATATTTATTATTTACCAATAACCGAATACTACTTTTTTGTGTAAATACTGCATATTTTATTCCATTCATAAATCTATTTGCTTCTTTCTTCCCTATGAGTTCTAGTCTCAATAAGAATACTTGTTTTTTTACTTTTTATTTATTAGAATATAATTTGATTGAATAGAGCACACCACTTTGTTATTGATGGATGATGATATTCCATTGATACAGATCCAATCGCTCTTTTTTCTCGGACACATGGTCAGAACTTCGTCTCAATTCAAATACTACTAACCTAAGAGGTCTACTACAGATCAGAAATTATTTCAATAAAGAAATTCTTTATTTCGAAATGTTTGGTGGAGGGAGTATTGACATTTTTCTAATTTTCAATATATAATAAAAGAAATACAAACAAGCATTTATGCTTTTTTTTTCCATTTATTCTTAGTTTAGTTTTGACCTTCTCATAAAATTAGTTAATGCAATAAATTATAAATGAATAATATGATTGTTTTCTTGAAGGGAATAAAAAAATCAATGGACAGAATTCTGATGAAGATTCATCAAATTCTGATGAAGATTAAAAAGAATCCATGGATTCTCTTTTATTTCATTTATCCGCGCCATCCCTTTTTCAAATTATTCTTCGTTGGAGTCAGAAGAATATTCTTCTTTGTAGGAGGAATATTCTTTTTGTTAGCGACAATGTTTTTCAATTGGTTAATGAAAATTTCAATGTATTATTACAGATTCTTGTTTTTTTTGGAAAATAAAGAATGAATATAGTCAATATTGGTAAATAGATCTACATGATTATCTTACCAATATTGACTATATTCATTTTTGAACAAAAATCTAGTGGGGAGATTTTGCATCCAGTAGGAATTGAACCCACGACTTCTCCAATTATGAGTTGGGTGCTTTAACCACTCA